AATGGATTCCGTTAAGTTAGCTATATGTTGTGTATTATCAACGATTTCCACATAAGGCGGTGAGATGATATCTTGCGCTGTTACATACCCAGGACCCTTAACACAAATAGACGCGTCACAAGTTCCATATAAATTACTTCTCAATACTATTTCTTTCAAATTCATTAAAATTTCATGTACTGATTCTTGAATGCCCACTATGGTAGAATATTCGTGTGGTATTTTCTCAGATTTTGCGCATGTAATACATGTTCCGTCTATTTCTCCAAGTAAAGCTCTTCGCATTGCAATGCCTATGGTGTCGGCTTGGCCTTTCATAAGTGGAGACAAAAGAAAACGTCCATAATAAAGACGCTTACTATCTGTCCTTGATTCAACACACTTCCACTGTAGTGTCCGAGTAGATACTGTTATTTTCTCTCGAACCATAGTAATATAATATTAGTTGATTGGATCATTTATTTCTCTTGAACTTTGTTTACTATTTCTTTTTACACACGTCTTTTTTTAGGAGGTCTACAGCCATTATGTGGCATAGGAGTTACATCCCGTACGAAAGTTAATAGTATACCACTTCTACGAATAGCCCGTAATGTTGCATCTCTTCCGAGACCGGGACCTTTTATCATCACCTCCGCTCGTTGCATACCTTGCTCCACTACTGTACGAATAGCATTTTCAGCTGCGGTTTGGGCAGCAAAAGGCGTCCCTCTTCTTGCACCCCGAAATCCACAAGTACCGGCGGAAGACCAAGAAACTACCCGACCTCTTACATCTGTAACAGTAACAATGGTATTATTGAAACTTGCTTGAACATGAATAACCCCCTTTGGTATTCTACGTGTATTCTTACGTGAACTAATACGCCCATTCCTACGCGAACCAATTCTTGGTATAGTTTTTGCCATATTTGATCATCTCATAAATATGAGTCATATAGATATATAGATATATGGATATATCCATTTTGTGTCAAAAAGATCCTTTTATTTCTACATCGGATCTTTTAGGGAGTCTACACTATCCTTGTCTTTGTTTATGTCTCGGGTTGGAACAAATTACTATAATTCGTCCTCGTCTACGGATTAGTCGACATTTTTCACAAATTTTACGAACGGAGGCTCTTATTTTCATATTTTTAATTCCTTAGAACTTAATTTTGAATCAACTTATTGGAAGAAAATAAGTTTCTTGAAATTTTGAATTTCGAATCGTATTCACACGGAAAATATTAAAGTTGAAAAACCACTTTGACTCTATCCGCTGACAGTATCTGTATAAAATTATGTTGGATCTTTCCGGAAACATAACCTAGAAAAAGACTCTCATTATCTAAATGAACCCGGAACATACCATTGGGGGGTAAAATCTTCTTAAAGTATTAACTAATGTAGGAGGAACACAATTATATACTCCGCATTTTTTTTTGTTTTTAACAAATAGGAAGTTTTGGATACAATGCGGATATAATAAGGATTACCATATATAACACAAGATTTCTCCACCTATTCCTTTTAGGCGGGCCTCTCGATCTGTCATTATACCTTGCGAAGTAGAAATAATTACAATCCCCATTCCGCCTAAAATTCTAGGAATTCTTTGATAGTTCGAATATATTCGTAGACCCGGTCGGCTGATCCTTTTTAAATTTAAAAGATTTTTATCGGACCCCTTTCTATTTCGTCTATGTCGCAGGGTTGAAACCAAAAAATATTTGTTGCTTTCTCGATGTTTTCTTACATTTTCGATAAAACCTTCTCGTAAAAGGATTTTCACAATGTTTTCGGCGATATTAGTAGATGCTATTCGAACTATTCTTTTGCTATCCATATCAGCATTTCGTATAGAGGTTAGTATGTCAGCAATAGTGTCCCTACTCATGATGGACTAAAATTCTCGGTGCCCAAAATTTTGATATAATCAACATGTTTTTTATTTATTTTTACTTATTTATGACTAAAAATTATATTATTAAATTTAAGGTATATGCGTGAAATAAAATCTACTAAAAAAATTTGAATCCACTTCTTTCCAATATCCTACTATAACTCTATCCTAGTCTCATCTTATATTTTAAGACTATTATAATACTTCGGGTGCCAATGAAACTATTTTAGTAAAATTTAAATGCCTCAATTCCCGGGCGATCGCACCAAAAACGCGAGTTCCTTTAGGATTTCCTTCTTGATCAATGACAACTGCGGCATTGTCATCATATCGTATTAGCATGCCGTTGTCACGTTTAAGTTCTTTACTGGTACGTACAATTACAGCTCTAACCACTTCTGATCTTTCTAGAGGCATATTTGGTACTGCTTCTTTAATCACAGCAACAATAACGTCACCAATATAAGCATATCGGCGATTACTAGCTCCTATGATTCGAATACACATCAATTCTCGAGCCCCGCTGTTATCTGCTACATTCAAACGTGTCTGGGGTTGAATCATTTTTTTATTTGTTCTTTCAATGCAAAGGGCGAAAAAAAGAAAGAAATATTCTTTGTCAAAAAAGAAAAAAAAAAAAAAGAAACCTCGCATTTTTCATTCCCAGGATCTATTTTTTTTGGTTTGATATTCTTATCCCAAACTAATAAATTGCGTTTTGATAGGCATTTTGGACGCTGCTATTGAAATTGCTTTTCGGGCTATATTTTCTGCGACTCCGCCCATTTCATAAAGTATTCGACCTGGTTTAACAACAGCGACCCAATATTCAGGAGAGCCTTTACCCGAACCCATACGTGTTTCTGTGGGTCTTACTGTAACCGGTTTGTCGGGAAATATACGTACCCATATTTTTCCACCACGACGCGCATTTCGTGTCATTGCCCGGCGCCCCGCTTCTATTTGTCTAGATGTGATCCAGGCGGGTTCAAGGGCTTGAAGAGCATATTTACCGAAACTAATATGATTACCTCGATAAGACATTCCCTTCATTCGTCCTCTATGTTGTTTACGGAATCTGGTTCTTTTGGGGTTATAGTTGATGGTTGTTGTTTCTGAATTCCACCTCTACTACAGAACCGGACATGAGAATTTCATCTCATCCGGCTCCTCGCGAAGAAAAGGGATTCAAAATATTCAATTTGAATTGAGATATAAGATACATATATTTAACCAATAATAGAGAAAATCGAGGGATTCTTTGAGATTAATCTATTAGTGAGTTCTATATCGTGTTTGGGTATTTTGGATATATACCTAAACCTATATAAACATATATTTCTAGTTTTTTTTTTCAGTTTATCATATCGGATTGACCCAAATATACAATTTAGTAATCTAAAAAGACCATTTTCGCGGGCGAATATTTACTCTAATATCTATTTCAAAGGTTAGTTCATTACTTCTCAGATCCGAATAGATCAATTCTTTTCTCGGTTCCTTCCGCCATCCTGACCATTGAATTGTTAGGATCATTTCACTAAAATCTTCTGTATTCATGGGTTCCATCGTTCCCACCGCTTCTTGTTTAATGGTTAGGTCTTAATTTTACAACGGAGCTCTTAAATGAAATTTAATTTATTCTTGAGTCAATTTTCTCAGTCTATATTGGCTTAAGGCTCTTGGTTTTTTTGGTCTATATCTATCATTTAATTATGTATGAAGCAGTCTTTTTGCTTTATTACATTGCCTTTTATGAGATGACTCATAGACCCTACATGTTGGAATTATATATCATCGATATTCTTTTTCTCTCTTTCTCTCACCCCTCTAGCCACATTTTTTCTATTCCGGTTCACACCTTAGAATGCTTTTTTTCTTTTTTACTTTATGCAAAACAGATTTCAGTTGCTACAATGATATGAATAATTTATCATATCTTGACTGGTTTTTTGGATCTAGATAATGTGAAGTGATGAGTTGGTTCTTAGTTCTATAGTTATTAGTTCATACTAGGAGGGCTTGTTTTTTTTGAACCTTATCTCTAAAAGAATCAACGAGTCACACACTAAGCATAGCAATTATATCAAACATTCAATCGAATTTTTATTTAACCCTATAGAATTAAAGAATTACGGAATTAAGAACTCTTTTTTATCTTCAATCAAAAAATGAACGAGTTTCTTATTTTTTGTTGGGTTTTGGGGGTAAAAAAAAAAGGAAAAGCCAAGAGTTTTTTTTTATTCTTCATTTATAAATATCCAAATTTTGATACCCAATACGCCATAGATAGTTCGAACTGTATAGGCACAATAATCAATTTTAGCCCGAATAGTTTGTAGGGGAACCCTACCTTCTCTGATCCATTCGACACGTGCAATTTCTTTTCCATCAATGCGTCCTGCGATTTGTATTTGAATTCCTTTTGTATCCGCCTGTTCGGTTAATTCAATAGCCTTTTTCATTGCTTTGCGAAAAGAAACTCTATTTTTTAATTGTCCAGCTATAAATTCGGCAAGAATATTAGGATTTCCATAAGGTTTTGCAATTCTTGTGATAGCAATATTGAGTTTTCGGTTTACACAGTTCAACTCTTTTTGTAGATTTGTCTGTAATTCTTCGATTACTCGCGGTCTATTTTCGATTAATAATTTTGGGAATCCCACATAGATTATGACCTGTATCAGATCGATTCTTTTTTGAATCTCTATACGTGCAATTCCCTCAATGCCAGAAGATCTTCTCAGATTTTTTTGGACATAATTTTTTATATAATCTCTTATTTGTTTATCTTCTTCTAAACCTTCAGAATACCTTTTTGGTTGTGCAAACCAAATTGAATGATGACTTTGGGTTGTACCAAGTCGGAAACCAAGTGGATTTATTTTTTGTCCCATACTCCCCCACTACTATACACATTCTTATTTTTCATATCGGTATACGTATTTGTCCATCTAGGTTTTTTTAATGATGTAAGATAGTCTATATTTCGATATTTATCTTTATATTCATACTTTAGATAGGCACTTTTCGATTCATCTTCTAAAGATATATCGGTCACTCCAATAGTTATATGACAGGTAGTTCTTTTTATCGGATAACTACGTCCTTGA